TGACGAAGGGGGTTTTTCAATGCGAGATCTAAAAACATATCTTTCCGTGGCACCGGTACTAAGTACTCTATGGTTCGGGTCTTTAGCAGGTCTATTGATAGAGATTAATCGTTTTTTCCCGGATGCATTGACCTTCCCCTTTTTTTCATTCTAGTTATTGTTCATTCTCCTGATTGACGTGGGAACGAATAAAGCAGATTCGAGATATAATGAAATATCTCTTACTAATCAGTCCTTCCCCCTCTATTTCTCTTTTTTTTTCTAATTTTTAGAAAAAGTAAGGAAAGAGAAAGAATCAAAGTGGATTCAACGCCTGTGGGACTCGGATTCAAATTAAAATTCTATTATAATCTAATAAGAGCTAAATGGAAGTAGAATCTAAAATGTGGGTCTAGGGAAGAGTATTATACACGATACTTGCTGTATCTACTGTAATTTGAAAGACTGTGATTTGTAATAGCGTTTATATTTTAAGATATTGATTGCAGCAAAATTTTTCATAATTTGATTTCAAGTTAGTAACTTCTATTTTTTTCTTTTTTCTTCTTCCTTTCGTGTCGAAAGAAGAAGAGTTGAGTAAATTCAAAATTTAAGGGAGGTTCATGGCCAAGGATAAGGATATCCGAATAACCGTTATTTTGGAATGTACTACTTGTGTTCGAAAGGGGGCTAATAAGGTATCAACAGGCATTTCCCGATATATTACTAAAAAGAACCGACACAATACGCCTAATCGATTGGAATTGAGAAAATTCTGTCGGTATTGTTACAAACATACGATTCACGGGGAGGTATAGCTCGAAATGAGCACTTGCACCCTTCCGAGGAGGGGTAAAAATAATAATCTAATTAGATAATTATAAGATAATTTAAATAGAAAAAAATCCTATTTATTTTTAAGGAATAAACTAAACAAACCATGGATAAATCCAAGCCACCTTTTCGTAAATCCAAGCCACCTTTTCGTAAATCCAAGCAGCGACCTTTTCATAAATCCAAGCAATCTTTTCGTAGGCGTTTGCCCCCGATTCAACCGGGGGATCGAATTGATTATCGAAACATAAGTTTACTTTGTCGATTTATTAGTGACCAAGGAAAAATCTTATCTAGACGAAGAAATAAAGTGACCTTGAAACAACAACGATTAATTACTATTGCTATAAAACAAGCTCGTATTTTATCTTTGTTACCTTTTATGAATACTGCCACAGGAGTGAAAATAAAGAAGTTGACGGCGAGAGCAAGAAATAAAGTTAAGTCAGATGGAAAGAAATAAAAGTCGACCGTGAGAGACGACAATAAATAAAAGGCGAGCGTGAGAGACAAAAAAATAAGCTTACTCTTTCTTCACTTGAATCAAAATTCACACCCGAACTCAAACGCAGATTGAGCCTTTGCTCGAAAAATCCGCTAATTCGGATTTGATTCTCTTGTCGTAAGACAAAAACAAATCAAAAATCGGGTAAGAAGGCAAACTTCAAAATTTTTATTCAATGTGTTGATTCATATTTCTTTTGATTCCTTTATTTTATACTATTTTATTCATTTTGACTATACTTTCCCGGAGTTCATTCTCCGGGTAACTCCATTTATATTACTCCGGCAGATTCTTTCCACTTTACTTCTGATTTAAGGATCTAATTTGAAATCAGATAAATCAAATTTTTATTAGCTATAGCTATTTGCGAAAGTATTTTACGATTAAGAAGCAACTGTCTCTTATATAAATCGTGAATTAATCGACTATAATTATAACTATAGGATACCCATCCTTCACGAATTACTGAATTTATTCGAGTGATCCACAAACAACGAAAATCTCTCTTTTGTCTATCCCTATCCCGATCAGACGAAGCCAAAGCTTTTATTTCTTGTTGAGTAATAAGCTTTGAAAGACTTACCCCAGAGCTTGATACAACTAAACTCGTTTTTCGTCTACGTCTCCGAGCTATATATCCCCGGCTAATTCTGGTCATTGAATATGCATAAATCAAACTTGGTCGAATAACTAAATTGATTTCCTTTCTTTCAATTATTCTTTTTCCTCTTCATAGTCTATTAAGAACAAAACGGGTTTCCAATGGACAAAGTCAAAATTCCAACGGCTTTAGCTACTATAAGTTTCTCGACCACGATTTTTTCTTTTTTTCTAGACATTGCACCTCGAAATAAGAAATTGTATTCTATTGGGTATTCAACTAAGAAATAGAAATTCAAAAGAAAGAGTGGATTCGATCCTTTCTATGGGTACTTCTTAAACGCTAAGGTCTTCTCTATACACCGGAGACTTTCACTTTATCTATAGAAATCTATAGAAAAGAAATAGATAGAAAGTTATCCCGGGAATCGAGTGAGTCCCGGGAGAACTTTCTTTTTGATTCTCAATTTGAAAGTATTAAATTATTGAAAGTCTTGAGAGAGACTCTCCAGCTGCCGTTCTTCTAAATCAAGAAATGAAATTCATTTTTCAAAAATATCATCAGAAAACTCGTCTATTCTAAAATTCTCGTTTATCAACTTCAGCAACTCCGTATAAAACATTCGCCGGAAACTAAAGGCTAAAAACGTTTCCAGTTCTGCAGGAGTTTTGAAGCAAGCTAATTTGCTCAAATTTGTTGTGTCCCGCTCATTTTCTTCTTGCACCCAGTGGCTGTTGCAAAACTTACATTCGTCATGGCCCAAACGTGAATGATTATAATATTTTTTGATTTTCAAGACGATTTTTGGACCGAGTTCCCTAAGTAAAGACTCAAAATGTGGCTTCAATTTATAATATTTCACATTAATTTGCTTATCGATTGTATTCACTGCGTCGATTAAAAGCTCGAACAATCCGGGGAAGGTACATATATTGCGAGATGTAATATCCACTTCAGATCTCATGTGACAAATGATTCTCAAGTAATTGCGAATTTCAAGACGCTTATCCTTCGGTTGATTGGAGAACAGCATTAATAAGGAAGGCCCCATCCTGTGAACCAGCTCGACAGCGTCTTGATGAAGATCTTTCCCTTCTTTAAGCTGCATAAGGCAGCATTTCGAAGGATCAAGACTAGGATCTCCCGAGTTCTTGTAAATACACTGCTTGTTCGCGAGGAACTCAATATCCTGCTGAATGAGCGCCATACATTGCTCCTTGGCTCTCAGTATATCAGAGGGTATCAATACTCCCTTTTCATTTAATATCACATCCAACACACCTATTAATAATAGGTTTCTATAGGCTTTCAAATCCTCCGAATCAAAATCTTCGAAACTTCTCTTGTTATATCTGGCCATAAAAATCTCCCTTCGATTCGTTTTAAAATCGAAATAAAATAAATACTCCCGGCGTGTGCGCGGGGTAGAAGTTTTGTATAAATGTATTGCCATGCTATTAAGTATTTTGATTTACCTTCTTTCTAAGAGGTGGAATAGAATAACTCGGTTGACCGAGAAAAAATGTAAGACTGGCCCAACAGTTCATCACGGACTCACTAAGGCGGGATCACTAATTAAGACTAATTGAATATTGGATATTATTCATATATGCGCGGCTCCAATCAAAAGAATCGACTTAGAAAAAAATATCTACAATTGCCCTATCCACGATTTCGAGTAATAGCCAAAAAGATTTGGTTATTGAAATCGAGAATTTAGTTATTTGAATTAAAACAAATAGGTCAAATTTTTCTGGAAGTCGAACCCTCGTTCATTTATTAAAAAAATTATTTACCGTCACACTCTAACTAATCATTCAAAACCCATGATTAGTCAACATCATTATAGATCATATAGAGAAATAATGCAAACTCCTTCTCACTCTCACTTTTCATTCAAAAACCCATGATTAGTCAACATCATTATAGATCATATAGAGAAATAATGCAAACTCCTTCTCACTCTCACTTTTCATTCAAAAACCCATGATTAGTCAACATCATTATAGATCATATAGAGAAATAATGCAAACTCCTTCTCCTCCTTCTCACTCTCACTTTTCATTCAAAAACCCATGATTAGTCAACATCATTATAGATCATATAGATAAATAATGCAAACTCCTTAAAACACCAATGATTAGTCTATATCATTATATATCATAATGATATATAATGAAAATTCCTTAAAACACCAATGATTAGTCTATATCATTATATATCATCCCTTACTTTAAGGTAATTAATTCAAATGGGGAATTGAATTTATTATTCATTATAATATCTATTTTATCGATTTTATAAAACAACATGCCGCTACTCGGATTCGAACCGAGATGCTATAGCACTGCTTCCTAAGAGCAGCGTGTCTACCGATTTCACCATAGCGGCTTGCTCATATCCATTATAGCTTATTGCTATTCAATTGTCGAGATTGAAAGATTTAAATCCAGGAAAATTTTTTGAATAAAGATTCAAATTGAGAAATATCAATTAGTTGAAAGGTCCAAAGGTTCATATTTTTAGTTTAGTCAGAACTAGTAATGATAAATAATGCAAACTCCTTCTCACTCTCACTTTTCATTCAAAAACCAATGATTAGTCAACATCATTATAGATCATATAGAGAAATAATGCAAACTCCTTAAAACACCGATGATTAGTCTAGATCATTATATATCATAATGATAAATAATGAAAACTCCTTAAAACACCAATGATTAGTCTATATCATTATATATCATAATGATAAATCATGAAAACTCCTTAAAACATCAATGATTAGTCTATATCATTATAGATCATAATGATAAAAAATGCAAACAACAAAAAAAAGAAAGACAAAATCTGAATTGATCTTATCTTTTACGAAAAGAAAAAATACGACTAAATTCTTACGCCTAGATTCGGCTCTTTGATATGGAAACGTAAGAAGGATTTTCGAGTTTTTCTAATATTGTCCTTTCTCAAAAATTCATAAAGAAAGACAGAATGAATCAGGTCAAATTATTCGAAATAGGCCCTTGTAATAAGGTCAAATTATTCGAAATAGGCCCTTGTAATGATGAACCAGTACGGACACACTTGCTCATAGAAAAGGCCTCAACCTTCCCATTGCGTATTCTTACTTATTGAGTATAGAATAAATCTGCTTATCCTTTTTCCTACCAACGGAATTGTTCCATTCTTCCCAATAGAAGAAAACAAAGATGAATAGTAACCCTTGCTCTGAACGAATCCCCGAAGGGAGGGGGACATAACATAGTCAGAGTCTAGTCTTTTCCAATGCAATAAAGTTGCGTAGTGTCTTTTTTCTTTGAGAAAGGGGTCTTTTCATGGGTTTGCCTTGGTATCGTGTTCATACTATCGTATTGAATGATCCCGGCCGGTTGCTTGCTGTTCATATAATGCATACAGCTCTGGTTGCTGGTTGGGCCGGTTCGATGGCTCTATATGAATTAGCAGTTTTTGATCCTTCTGACCCCGTTCTTGATCCAATGTGGAGACAGGGTATGTTCGTTATACCCTTCATGACTCGTTTAGGAATAATCAATTCATGGGGTGGTTGGGGTATCACAGGAGGGACGATAACATATCCGGGTCTTTGGAGTTACGAAGGTGTGGCCGGAGCGCATATTGTGTTTTCTGGCTTGTGCTTTTTAGCAGCTATCTGGCATTGGGTGTATTGGGATCTTGAAATATTTACAGATGAACGGACAGGAAAACCTTCTTTGGATTTGCCCAAGATTTTTGGAATCCATTTATTTCTGGCGGGGGTGGCTTGCTTTGGTTTTGGTGCATTTCATGTAACAGGCTTGTATGGTCCTGGAATATGGGTGTCCGATCCTTATGGACTAACTGGAAAAGTAGAATATGTAAATCCAGCCTGGGGCGTGGAAGGTTTTGATCCTTTTGTTCCGGGAGGAGTAGCCTCTCATCATATTGCGGCTGGAACATTGGGTATATTAGCAGGCCTATTCCATCTTAGTGTCCGACCACCCCAACGCCTATACAAAGGATTGCGTATGGGCAATATTGAAACTGTGCTTTCCAGTAGTATCGCGGCTGTCTTTTTTGCAGCTTTTGTTGTTGCCGGAACTATGTGGTATGGTTCAGCAACTACCCCCATTGAATTATTTGGCCCTACTCGTTATCAATGGGATCAAGGGTACTTCCAGCAAGAGATATATCGAAGAGTTAGTACTGGCTTAGCCGAAAATCAAAGTTTATCCGAAGCTTGGTCTAAAATTCCGGAAAAATTAGCCTTTTATGATTACATCGGCAATAATCCGGCAAAAGGGGGATTATTCAGGGCGGGTTCAATGGATAACGGGGATGGAATAGCGGTTGGATGGTTAGGACATCCTATCTTTAGAGATAAAGAAGGGCATGAACTTTTTGTACGTCGAATGCCCACTTTTTTTGAAACATTTCCGGTCGTTTTGGTAGATGGAGCAGGGATTGTTCGAGCCGACGTTCCTTTTCGAAGGGCAGAATCGAAGTATAGTGTTGAACAAGTAGGTGTAACTGTTGAGTTCTACGGTGGCGAACTCAATGGAGTCAGTTATAATGATCCCGCGACTGTTAAAAAATATGCTAGACGCGCGCAATTGGGTGAAATTTTTGAATTAGATCGTGCGACTTTGAAATCTGACGGTGTTTTTCGTAGTAGTCCAAGGGGTTGGTTTACTTTTGGACATGCTTCATTTGCTTTGCTCTTCTTCTTCGGACATATTTGGCACGGTGCTAGAACCCTCTTCAGAGATGTTTTTGCTGGTATTGACCCAGATTTGGATGCTCAAGTCGAATTTGGAGCATTCCAAAAACTTGGAGATCCAACTACACGAAGACAAGTAGTCTGATACAACATTGTTTTCATGTCTTTCGAATCCATTGTGTGTGTGTTTTTTTTTCTGATTTGTTATTCAGTTTGCTATTTGTATAGGGGACCAGAGAAATATTGATTTTACCCGCCTTTTTTATATCTTCTTCTTTCGGAGATGGGCCCCTCCCCCCCCCAAAAAAATAGGGAAATAGGTAAAATAGGGAAATAGGTATGGAAGCTATCATTATAAATCACAATCGAATCTATGGAAGCATTGGTTTATACATTTCTGTTAGTGTCAACTCTAGGAATCATTTTTTTCGCTATCTTTTTTAGAGAGCCGCCAAAAGTTCCAACTAAAAAATGAACTGATTTTTCATTATCTCAATTGCAATTGAAGTAATAGGCCTCCCAATAGTGGGAGGTACATTACTTCAACTAGTCCCCATGTTCCTCAAAGGGATCCCTTAGTTGTTGAGAAGGTTGCCCAAAAGCGGTATATAAGGCGTACCCAGTAAAACTTATAAGTAAACCAGATAGAAAGACAGCGACTAGGGTTGCTGTTTCCATTATTCTAAAATTTCAAGACCACACTGGCTCTAGGATAAGATAGTTTATTTACAACGGAAGGGTATCCAAAGTCAACAGATCTCAATAAATACGATGGATCTAGGATAAGATCATTTATTTACAACGGAAGGGTATCCAAAGTCAACAGATCTCAACGAATCCGATGGATCTAGGATAAGATCATTT